GAAACGGAAAGTCAATTCGTGGAATTTTTCACACAAGTATTCAATTAGTTCGGACTTGCTTAGTATTGAATTGGGACCAAGAAAAAAATGGTTCTATAGAAGAAGTTCATGCTTCTCTTGTTGAGGTAAGGGCAAATGATCTGATTCAAAATTTCATAAAAATTGAGTTAGTAAAGTCTAGTCTTTCATATGCCGAAAAAAGGTATGATACGGCGGGTTCGGGATTGATCCCCGATAATGGATTAGATTGCACCAATATCAACCCCTTTTTTTCGAAAGTGAAGATTTCGGTAGTTACTCAGCATCAAGCAACTATTGGTACATTGTTGAATCAAAATAAGGCTTTGATAATTTTGTCATCATTCAATTGTTCTCGAGTTGGCCCATGTCCATTCAATGGTTCGAAATATAACATCACGGCAAAAGAATTGAATCCCATAATTCTAATTAGGGATTTGTTGGGTCCCCTAGGTACTATTGTATCTAAAATAGTAAACTTTTATTCAGCTTACTATTTAATAACTCATAATCAGATCTTGGTAAACAAATATTGGATACTTGATAATTTGAAAGCGACTTTCCAAGTACTTGAAGTACTTAAATACTGTTTAATAGATGAAAATAGAAGGATTTATAATCCCAACCCATGCAATACCATCATTTTGAATCCATCCCATTTGAATTGGTGCTTTTTACATCACAATTATTGTGAAGAAACATCCACAATAATTAGCATTGGACAATTTATTTGTGAAAATCTATGTCTAGTTAAATATGGGACACATATAAAAAAATCTGGTCAAATTTTAATTGTTCATGTTGATTCCTTAGTTATAAGATCAGCTAAGCCGTATTTGGCTACTCCAGGAGCGACTGTTCACGGACATTACGGAGAAACCCTTTCTGAAGGAGATACATTAGTTACATTTATATATGAAAAATCCCGATCTGGTGACATAACGCAGGGACTTCCAAAAGTAGAGCAAATCTTAGAAGTGCGTTCGATTGGTTCAATATCGATGAACCTTGAAAGGAGAGTCGAAGGTTGGAACGAATGTATACCAAGAATTCTTGGAATTCCTTGGGGATTCTTAATTGGAGCTGAGCTAACTATAGCCCAAAGCCATATCTCTTTGGTTAATAAGATCCAAAAGGTTTATCGATCTCAAGGGGTGCAGATTCATAATAGACATCTAGAGATTATTGTACGACAAGTAACATCAAAAGTGTTGGTTTCAGAAGACGGAATGTCTAATGTTTTTTCGCCTGGAGAATTAATCGGATTGCTGCGAGCAGAACGAGCAGGGCGTGCTTTAGACGAAGCGATCTGTTATCGGGCCATTTTATTAGGAATAACGAGGGCGTCTCTGAATACTCAAAGCTTCATATCTGAAGCAAGTTTTCAAGAAACTGCTAGAGTTTTAGCAAAGGCTGCTCTACGGGGACGTATTGATTGGTTGAAGGGTCTGAAAGAAAATGTAGTTCTGGGGGGAATTATCCCTATCGGTACCGGATTTAAAAAATTAGTGCACCGTTCAAGGCAAGACAAAAATATTCATTTTGAAAAAAAAAAAAAAAATGTATTCAAGTTGGAAATGAGAGATATTTTGTTACACCATCGAGAATTTTTTTGTTCTTGTAGCCCAAAGAATTTCCATGACACATTAGAAAATTCATTTACGCGATTTCATAATTCCTAAGCAGAGATTTTTTCTTTTTCCTTTTTAGTTTTGTTAAGTAAAAAAAGAAAGTAAGTAATAAAAAAAAATTAATGGTTCGAACTATGTATCAATGGTAAACCTCGTTATAAGGTTCCGTAGGAACAATTAGTTATTTCTAAAAAAAAAAAGAGAAAGCGCGGGAAAAATGACAAGAAGGTATTGGAACATCCATTTGGAAGAGATGATGGAGTCGGGAGTTCATTTTGATCATGGTACTAAGAAATGGAATCCTAGAATGGCCCCTTACATTTCTGCAAAGCATAAAGGTATTCATATTACAAATCTTACTAGAACTGCTCGTTTTTTATCAGAAGCCTGTGATTTCATTTTTGATGCAGCAAGTCGAGGAAAACCTTTTTAATGGTTGGTACCAAAAATAAAGCAGCGGATTTAGTAGTCTTAGCTGCAATAAGGGCTCGATGTCATTATGTTAATAAAAAATGGCTCGGTGGTATGTTAACGAATTGGTCCACTACAGAAACAAGACTTCATAAGTTCAGAGACTTAAGAGGAGAACAAAAGATGGGGAAACTCAACCGTCTCCCTAAAAGAGATGCAGCAATGTTGAAGAGAAAATTATCGACTTTGCAAACATATCTGGGTGGGACCAAATATCTGACTGGGTTGTCCGATATTGTAATCATCGTTGATCAGCAAAAAAAATATACAGCTCTTCGAGAATGTGTCATTTTGGGAATTCCAACAATTTGTTTAATCGATACAAATTGTGACCCGGATCTTGCAGATATTTCGATTCCAATCAACGATGACGTTATAGCTTCAATCCAATTGATTCTTAACAAATTAGTATCCGCAATTTGTGAGGGTCATTCTAGCTATATAAGAAGTCATTGATTATGATTATGTTATGATTAAGAATAATAAGATTCGTTAATTATTTTGATTTCTTAGATTGGTTACTATTCTTGTCTTGCATTTTTTAAAAGAGATAAAATGGGGTATTATGTTATGTGATTTCTTGGTATTTTAAATATATGATTAATGATGAAAGTAGATAAGTTAAAAAAGAGATGGTTGAATCAAAATAATTTTTTTTTTGAAGTTTGATTTCTGTCAGAGGGCAATATGAATATTATACCATGTTCCATTAAAACACTCAAAGGATTCTACGATCTATCAGGTGTAGAAGTAGGCCAACATTTATATTGGCAAATAGGAGGTTTACAAATTCATGCTCAAGTACTTATCACTTCTTGGGTAGTAATTGCTATCTTATTAGGGTCGGTTATCATAACTGTTCGGAATCCACAAACTATTCCTACCGACGGGCAGAATTTCTTTGAATATGTTCTTGAATTTATTCGAGACTTGAGTAAAACTCAGATTGGAGAAGAATATGGGCCTTGGGTTCCCTTTATTGGAACCATGTTCTTATTTATTTTTGTTTCTAATTGGTCTGGAGCTCTTTTACCTTGGAAAATCATACAGTTACCTCATGGAGAGTTGGCTGCCCCCACGAATGATATAAATACTACTGTTGCTTTAGCTTTACTCACGTCCGTGGCATATTTTTATGCGGGTCTTACCAAAAAAGGATTGGCTTATTTTGGAAAATACATTCAACCAACTCCAATCCTTTTACCAATTAACATCCTAGAAGATTTCACAAAACCTTTATCTCTGAGTTTTCGACTTTTCGGAAATATATTGGCGGATGAATTAGTAGTTGTTGTTCTTGTTTCTTTAGTACCTTCAGTAGTTCCTATCCCTGTCATGTTTCTTGGATTATTTACAAGCGGTATTCAAGCTCTCATTTTTGCAACTTTAGCCGCGGCTTATATAGGGGAATCCATGGAGGGTCATCATTGATTAGTTTTCAAAAGAGTCTTCCTTTTTTTAAGCTTACCCCGACTGAGGCAATGGCAATGCATGGTTCAAGAAAATATACTTGGTTCGGTAACATATACAATATATAGATAGAAATAAGAAATCCATATGTATATATGACTAGAGTTCTAAGAGGAAAGATAGACGATATTTCGAAGGATGGGTTGGGGAGATCACACTAGATATATGTCTATATGTAATGTCTATAAGTCCAGCTACAGTTCCTGTATATTTTTCGACGAATTATTCTAGAATCCGATTCAATAAAAAATGCGGGCGGTTTCCGTTATGAAAGAAACAAATGTATATGTGATAGTAGATATATATTAGTTATATAGGGTTTATCCCTATCTATATATTTTTTTTTTTTCGAAGTTTTAGTTACTTCGATTCGATATTTTTTAGTGATCGAATAAGTAAGAATTCCTTGGTTGATTGTATCATTAACCATTTTTTTTTGGTGCGAGGAACCTATCATCATGAATCCACTGATTTCTGCCGCTTCCGTTATTGCTGCTGGATTGGCCGTAGGGCTTGCTTCTATTGGACCTGGAGTTGGTCAAGGTACTGCTGCAGGCCAAGCCGTAGAAGGTATTGCGAGACAACCAGAAGCAGAAGGAAAAATAAGAGGCACCTTATTGCTTAGTCTAGCTTTTATGGAAGCTTTAACCATTTATGGGCTCGTTGTGGCATTAGCACTTTTATTTGCAAATCCTTTTGTTTAATTTCATCCTAGAAGAAAATGTAAAAAAGTACATTACACACTTTTTCTTATTTTATTAATTCGTTGCGGTTTGCTTCTGTGAATTATATCACTACTTTACTCGTACAATTATGTATTTGTTGGAACAATACCCCGGGAAAGACTGATTTGAGGATGACGAATTAGTGGATTTGCTCGCTTTATTTCTTCCCGTCCTTCGGTTAGTACGATGGAATTTTTACTTTCTTTTTAGGAAGTGTTTGAAAAGGGGAAATATTTTGCAATTTCTACAAGACCTAGGACCCAACTTAATAAGTATCTTATCGGAAACTTAAAACAAAGAAAAAAATTAAGAAAAAGAAATCGATTAAAAAAGGGCAAGTCAAGTGATACAAAAAGAACTCTGTTCTTTGTTAGTCCTATCTATAAGAGGAGAGCATATGAAAAATGTAACCGATTCTTTCGTTTCCTTAGGCCACTGGCCATCTGCCGGGAGTTTCGGGTTTAATACCGATATTTTAGCAACAAATCTAATAAATCTAAGTGTAGTGCTTGGTGTATTGATTTTTTTTGGAAAGGGAGTGTGTGCGAGTTGTATATTTCAAGAATAGGTTGGACCCAACCGGCTGCACTTTATTTATTTGTGTTATTTATATACATAATACATATTTTTTTTTTAGAATAAGATAAATAGGAAAAAAGTGTACAATCTCGACGAATTCCTTCTG